GCTAATGTAGCTTAAGTAAAGCATAACACTGAAGATGTTAAGATGAACCCTAGAAAGTTCCATAAGCACAAAGGCTTGGTCCTGACTTTCCCGTCAGCTTTAGCAAAATTTACACATGCAAGTATCCGCACCCCTGTGAGAATGCCCACAGTTTCCTTTAAGGAAACAAGGAGCCGGTATCAGGCACAAGACTATTAGCCCACAACACCTTGCTTAGCCACACCCTCAAGGAAATTCAGCAGTGATAAACATTAAGCAATAAGTGAAAACTTGACTTAGTTAAAGCTAAGAGAGCCGGTAAAACTCGTGCCAGCCACCGCGGTTATACGAGAGGCTCAAGTTGATAATTTTCGGCGTAAAGCGTGGTTAGGGAATTTTTAAACTAAAGCTAAACACCCCCAAGACTGTTATACGTACCCGGGAGTATGAAACCCTATAACGAAAGTAGCTTTAAACAACCTGAACCCACGAAAGCTGTGAAACAAACTGGGATTAGATACCCCACTATGCACAGCCCTAAACTTTGATAGCAGAGTACAGCCGCTATCCGCCCGGGTACTACGAGCACCAGCTTAAAACCCAAAGGACTTGGCGGTGCTTTAGACCCCCCTAGAGGAGCCTGTTCTAGAACCGATAACCCCCGTTCAACCTCACCTTCTCTTGCCTTTCCCGCCTATATACCGCCGTCGTCAGCATACCCTGTGAAGGATCCATAGTAAGCAGAATTGGTATAACCCAAAACGCCAGGTCGAGGTGTAGCATATGAGGAGGGAAGAAATGGGCTACATTTCCTTCCCCAGGAAATACGGACTGTGCCATGAAACAGCACACGAAGGAGGATTTAGCAGTAAGGGGAGAATAGAGTGCTCCCCTGAACCCGGCCCTGAAGCGCGCACACACCGCCCGTCACTCTCCCCAAGCCATAATAACTTTTTTCTAAACCCTGTAATAAGGCAAAGGGGAGGCAAGTCGTAACATGGTAAGTGTACCGGAAGGTGCACTTGGAAAAATCAGGGTGTAGCTAAGATAGTAAAGCATCTCCCTTACACCGAGAAGTCGCCCGTGCGAACCGAGTCACCCTGAAACCCAACAGCTAGCCTCTTCTTCTATACTCATCAAGAAATTATACCAACCCCTAAATACCCTAAAAAGTAATAAGTAAATCATTCTTCCCCCTTAGTATGTGTGACAGAAAAGGATAACTGAGAGCTATAGATAAAGTACCGCAAGGGAACGCTGAAAGAGAAATGAAATAACCCAGTAAAGTATAAAGAAGCAGAGACTAAGCCTCGTACCTTTTGCATCATGATTTAGCAAGTCCCCTCAAGCGAAAAGTTTTTTAGTTTGACACCCCGAAACTAGACGAGCTACTTCAAGGCAGCCTATAAATAGGGCAAACCCGTCTCTGTGGCAAAAGAGTGGGAAGACCTTTAAGTAGAGGTGATAAACCTACCGAGCCTAGTAATAGCTGGTTACCTGGGAACTAAATAGAAGTTTAGCCTTTTATTTTCTTATACCAAACTTGGCACTTCCTCTGGCCAGGCCTTGAGAATAATAAAGGAGTTAGTCAAAAGGGGTACAGCCCTTTTGAATAAAGACACAACTTTTCCAGGAGGATAAGAATCAAAACTTAATCAAGGCCAGTGTTCTGGTGGGCCTAAAAGCAGCCACCCTTATAGATAGCGTTAAAGCTCAAACACTAATCCTGCCTTATATTCCGATATCAAAATTTTATTCCCCTAAACCATACCAGGTCGTTCTATATTTTATAGAAAAGATTATGCTAGAATGAGTAATAAGAGACTAAACCTCTCTCCAAGCACACATATAAATCGGAACGGACCCACCCCCGAAAATTAACGGCCCTAACCTAAGAAGGAAATAGGACTCAAATAGAAAACTAGAAAACCTCCTATAAACTCACCGTTGACCCTACAATGGCGTGCTCCCCGGGAAAGACTAAAAGGAGAAGAAGGAACTCGGCAAACCATAAATAAGCCTCGCCTGTTTACCAAAAACATCGCCTCTTGAAATCCCCCTGTATAAGAGGTCCCGCCTGCCCTGTGACGAAGGTTTAACGGCCGCGGTATCTTGACCGTGCAAAGGTAGCGCAATCACTTGTCTTTTAAATGAAGACCTGTATGAATGGCAAAACGAGGGCTTAACTGTCTCCTTCCCCCAGTCAATGAAATTGATCTCCCCGTGCAGAAGCGGGGATATAAACATAAGACGAGAAGACCCTATGGAGCTTTAGACGCAATGACCTCCCATGTTTAACCCCTTGACTAAGAGGCATAAACCAACTGGGCCCGGGCATGATGTCTTTGGTTGGGGCGACCACGGGGTAACGAAAAACCCCCGAGTGGAATGAGTACACAACTCTTTAAACCCAAGAGCCACAGCTCTAGGAGTCAGAATTTCTGACCTAAAAGATCCGGCAAAGCCGATCAACGAACCGAGTTACCCTAGGGATAACAGCGCAATCCCCTTTTAGAGCCCATATCGACAAGGGGGTTTACGACCTCGATGTTGGATCAGGACATCCTAATGGTGCAGCCGCTATTTAGGGTTCGTTTGTTCAACGATTAAAGTCCTACGTGATCTGAGTTCAGACCGGAGTAATCCAGGTCAGTTTCTATCTATGAAATACCCCTGCCTAGTACGAAAGGACCGGCAAGAGGGGGCCAATGCTACAAGTATGCCCCATCCTTACCTAATGAAGGCAACTAAATTAGGTAAAAGGATATAGTATTAAGCTAAAGATTATAGCATGTTAGGGTGGCAGAGCCCGGTTAATGCAAAAGACCTAAGCCCTTTAGACAGAGGTTCAAATCCTCTCCTTAACTATGTTTTCTACGATTTTACATACTCTGGTTAACCCTTTGGTTTTAATTATCTTTGTTTTACTAGCTGTTGCCCTCCTTACCCTTGTTGAACGAAAAACATTAGGCTATATACAGCTTCGGAAGGGCCCTAATATTGTTGGACCTTGTGGTCTGCTTCAACCCTTTGCAGATGGCCTAAAACTCTTTATCAAGGAACCCGTCCGCCCCTCTACCGCTTCCCCCCTTCTATTCCTCTTAGCCCCTATTTTAGCATTTGCTTTAGCCATAACCCTGTGGGCCCCTATGCCCCTCCCCTTCCCAATTGCAGATTTAAATCTAGGCATCCTTTTTCTTCTTGCCCTATCTAGTCTAGCGGTCTACTCCATCCTTGGGTCGGGCTGGGCTTCCAACTCTAAATATGCCCTAATTGGAGCCCTCCGGGCAGTTGCCCAAACCATTTCATATGAAGTCAGCCTAGGCCTTATTCTTCTTTGTACAATTATATTTACGGGAGGCTTTACCTTGCAAACCTTTAGTGTGGCCCAAGAGAATGTTTGGTTAATTATCCCCGCATGGCCTCTAGCCGCAATATGATTTGTGTCTACCCTTGCAGAAACAAACCGTGCCCCCTTTGATCTCACGGAGGGAGAGTCAGAGTTGGTGTCGGGGTTTAATGTGGAGTATGCTGGAGGCCCCTTTGCTTTATTTTTCTTAGCCGAATACGCTAATATTCTCCTAATAAACACACTGTCTGCCGTATTGTTTCTTGGCACCTCTCTTTACCATTTAGCTCCTGAATTTACCTCCCTCATACTGATAGCTAAGGCAGCCGTTCTGTCAGTAATTTTCCTCTGGGTGCGAGGGTCCTACCCTCGCTTCCGTTACGATCAACTCATACACTTAATCTGAAAGAACTTTCTTCCCCTAACCCTGGCACTTGTTATTTGACATTTATCTTTACCTATTACTTTCTCAGCTCTCCCTCCCCAGCTGTAGCCCCGGAATCGTGCCTGAATTAAAGGACCACTTTGATAGAGTGAATCATGAGGGTTAAAGCCCCTCCGACTCCTTAGAAAGAAGGGGATTGAACCCTACCTGAAGAGATCAAAACTCTTAGTGCTTCCTCTACACTACTTCCTAGTAAAGTCAGCTAAACAAGCTTTTGGGCCCATACCCCTGACATGTTGGTTAAAACCCTTCCTTTACTAATGAACCCTTATATTATCGCCACCCTCCTATTTAGCTTAGGCCTGGGGACCACAATTACCTTCGCCAGCTCCCACTGGCTCCTCGCTTGGATAGGACTAGAAATTAATACATTAGCCATTATTCCTTTAATAGCACATAACCATCACCCCCGAGCAGTAGAAGCAACCACCAAGTATTTTTTAACGCAGGCCACTGCTGCAGCTGTACTCCTCTTTGCGAGCATTTCTAATGCATGGGTAACAGGCCAGTGAGATATTAGTTATATAACTCACCCCCTCCCTAATACACTTATTATTTTGGCCCTGTCCCTTAAGATTGGCCTGGCACCCCTCCACACTTGAATACCTGAAGTACTTCAAGGCCTAGATTTGACCACAGGCTTGATTCTTTCCACCTGGCAAAAACTTGCCCCCTTCTACCTTTTTCTTCAGATTGCCCCTATAAATTACACCCTCCTTATTGTTCTCGGACTTTTTTCAACTCTTGTCGGAGGCTGGGGCGGACTGAATCAAACTCAATTACGCAAGATTCTGGCATATTCCTCAATTGCCCACCTAGGCTGAATAATTCTTGTTTTACAGTTTTCGCCTCGCCTAACACTGCTTGCCTTACTCACATATTTTGTTATAACATTCTCCCTTTTCATAGTTTTTAAGTTTAATAACTCCACAACCCTTAACTCTCTGACCACTTCTTGGGCTAAAGCCCCTGCCCTTACCGCAATGCTCCCACTCATCCTGTTGTCCTTAGGAGGTCTCCCTCCGCTAACAGGCTTTCTCCCCAAGTGAATAATTCTCCTAGAACTTACTAAACAGAGCCTGGCCTTGATTGCCACCTTAGCAGCGCTTTCAGCATTATTGAGCCTCTTCTTTTATCTTCGCGTCTCCTACGCCATAACCCTTACTATCTCGCCCAATAATACTACTGGCACACTCCCGTGGCGCCTTAACTCGCATCTCCCTTCTACCCCCCTGGCACTCGCCGCATCTTTAACTACCTGTCTCCTCCCGATTGCCCCCGCTACGATAGCCCTTCTTGCCTCTTAGGGACTTAGGATAGGATTTAGACCAAGGGCCTTCAAAGCCCTCAGCGGGAGTGAAAATCTCCCAGCCCCTGAAGATAAGACTTACGGGAAATTAACCCACATCTTCTGCATGCAAAGCAGACACTTTAATTAAGCTAAAGCCTTACTAGATAGGCAGGCCTCGATCCTACAAAGTCTTAGTTAACAGCTAAGCGCCCAAACCAGAGAGCATCTATCTACCTTTTCCCCGCCTAGGTAAACAAAATAGTCGGGGAAAAGCCCCGGCAGGGGATTAGTCTGCTTCTTTAGATTTGCAATCTAATATGGAAACACCTCAGAGCTTATTAGTAAGAAGAGGAATTTAACCTCTGTACATGGGATTACAATCCACCGCTTAAATGCTCAGCCATCTTACCTGTGGCAATCACACGCTGATTTTTCTCAACTAATCACAAAGATATCGGCACCCTTTATTTAGTATTTGGTGCCTGAGCCGGCATAGTCGGAACAGCCTTAAGTCTTTTAATTCGGGCCGAACTCAGTCAACCTGGTTCTCTTCTTGGAGACGATCAAATTTATAATGTAATCGTAACAGCTCATGCCTTTGTAATAATCTTTTTTATAGTAATACCAATTATGATCGGAGGCTTTGGTAATTGACTCATCCCTCTAATGATTGGGGCCCCTGATATAGCTTTCCCTCGTATAAACAACATAAGCTTTTGACTCCTGCCACCCTCATTCCTTCTTCTGCTGGCTTCTTCTGGTGTAGAAGCAGGGGCTGGCACGGGATGAACTGTTTATCCCCCCTTGTCCGGCAACCTGGCACATGCAGGAGCATCAGTAGATTTAACTATTTTTTCTCTACATCTGGCTGGCGTATCTTCAATTCTAGGGGCTATTAACTTTATTACTACTATTATTAATATAAAACCCCCAGCAATTTCACAATACCAAACCCCCTTATTTGTGTGAGCCGTCTTAATTACCGCCGTCCTTCTCCTCCTATCCCTCCCAGTTCTTGCCGCAGGTATTACCATGCTTCTAACCGATCGAAATCTAAACACCACTTTCTTTGACCCAGCAGGAGGGGGAGACCCTATTCTTTACCAGCACCTATTCTGATTTTTTGGTCACCCCGAAGTATATATTTTGATCCTACCCGGGTTTGGTATAATTTCACACATTGTTGCCTATTACTCGGGCAAAAAAGAACCATTCGGCTACATGGGCATGGTTTGAGCTATAATGGCTATCGGACTTCTTGGGTTCATCGTTTGAGCCCACCACATATTTACCGTCGGCATAGATGTCGATACCCGAGCCTACTTCACTTCCGCTACAATAATTATTGCCATTCCTACAGGAGTTAAAGTTTTTAGCTGGCTTGCCACCCTGCACGGAGGTGCTATTAAATGGGAAACCCCTTTACTTTGAGCCCTCGGTTTTATCTTTTTATTTACTGTAGGCGGCCTAACAGGAATTGTTTTAGCCAACTCATCCCTTGATATTGTCTTACACGACACATACTACGTGGTAGCACACTTCCATTACGTTTTATCAATAGGTGCTGTCTTTGCTATTATCGCCGGGTTCGTACACTGATTCCCCTTATTTTCAGGTTATACGCTCCATAGCACCTGGACAAAAATTCACTTTGGAGTAATATTTGTGGGGGTAAACCTAACCTTCTTTCCACAACACTTTCTAGGTTTAGCCGGGATGCCTCGACGATATTCAGATTACCCTGACGCCTACACCCTTTGGAACACAGTATCCTCTATCGGGTCTTTAATTTCACTTATCGCTGTAGTTATATTTCTCTTCATTATTTGAGAAGCATTTGCAGCCAAGCGAGAAGTAATGTCTGTGGAGCTCACACCTACAAACGTTGAATGACTACATGGCTGCCCCCCACCCTATCACACATTTGAAGAGCCTGCCTTCGTTCAAATCCAACACTGCAACTAAACCTTTTAGCCTAACGAGAAAGGAGGGAATTGAACCCCCGTAGATTAGTTTCAAGCCAATCACATTACCACTCTGCCACTTTCTTTATAAGACACTAGTAAAACTGAAATTATACTGCCTTGTCAAGGCAAAATTGTGGGTTGAACCCCCGCGTGTCTTGAAACAATGGCACATCCTTCCCAATTAGGCTTTCAAGATGCAGCTTCACCTGTAATAGAAGAACTCCTTCACTTTCATGACCACACTCTAATAATTGTATTTCTTATTAGCACGTTGGTTCTTTATATTATTGTAGCAATAGTTACAACAAAGCTTACGAATAAGTTTATTCTCGACTCCCAAGAAATTGAAACCATTTGAACTCTTTTACCAGCTATAATCCTCATCCTTATTGCACTCCCCTCCTTACGTATTCTTTACCTAATGGACGAAATTAACGACCCTCACTTAACTATTAAAGCCATAGGTCACCAATGATACTGAAGCTACGAATATACTGATTATGAAGACCTTGGGTTTGACGCTTATATAACCCCCACACAAGACCTTACGCCAGGACAATTCCGACTTTTGGAAACAGACCACCGAATAGTTATTCCTGTAGAATCCCCTGTACGTGTTTTAGTATCCGCGGACGATGTGCTTCACTCCTGATCTGTACCTAGCCTAGGCATTAAAATAGATGCAGTCCCCGGCCGTTTAAACCAAACAGCTTTTATTACATCACGTCCGGGTGTTTTTTATGGCCAATGCTCAGAAATTTGTGGAGCAAATCACAGCTTTATACCAATTGTTGTTGAAGCTGTACCCCTAGAACATTTCGAAAACTGAACCTCTCTAATGCTTGAAGACGCCTCGCTGAGAAGCTAAATCGGGCCTAGCGTTAGCCTTTTAAGCTAAAGAATGGTGATCCCCAACCACCCTCAGCGAAATGCCACAACTCAACCCCGCCCCCTGATTTTTAATTCTAGTATTCTCATGATTTGTCTTTTTAACCCTGATCCCTCAAAAAGTACTAGCACACACCTACCCAAATGAGCCGGCTTCGCACACTAAACAAAAACCCAACACACAACCCTGAAACTGACCATGACATTAAGCTTCTTCGATCAATTTATAAGCCCCACTCTTTTAGGCATCCCACTTATAGCCCTGGCCCTCACCCTCCCTTGAACTTTATACCCCCAACCCACCACTCGATGAATAAACAATCGACTTTTAACCCTTCAAAACTGGCTTATTAACCGCTTTACCCAACAAATCTTTATGCCTATTAACACCCCCGGGCACAAATGAGCCCTCTTGCTCACCTCGCTAATACTTTTCCTTATTACCCTAAACATGTTAGGCCTTCTCCCATACACATTTACCCCAACCACCCAACTCTCTTTAAACATAGCATTCGCCGTCCCCTTGTGACTTGCTACGGTTATTATCGGGGTGCGTAATCAACCCACACATGCCCTAGGACACCTCCTTCCAGAAGGCACCCCCGCACTTCTAATCCCTATCTTAATCATTATCGAAACAATTAGTTTATTTATTCGACCTCTCGCTCTTGGAGTTCGGCTTACTGCCAACCTAACAGCAGGCCACCTACTCATTCAACTTATTGCCACTGCCTCATTCGTCCTTCTTCCTATTATACCAACAACAGCCATTCTAACCTCAATTGTTCTCTTTCTTCTAACTCTTTTAGAAGTCGCCGTTGCTATAATTCAGGCATATGTCTTTGTTCTTCTTTTAAGCCTTTACCTACAAGAAAACGTCTAATGACCCATCAAGCACACGCATACCACATAGTAGACCCGAGCCCCTGGCCCCTAACAGGCGCAGTTGCCGCCCTTCTAACAACCTCTGGATTAGCTGTATGAATACATTTTCATTCCGTAACCTTAATAACCTTAGGCTTATTACTCTTACTCCTAACAATATATCAATGATGACGGGATATTATTCGAGAAGGCACATTTCAAGGACATCACACCCCACCAGTCCAAAAGGGGCTTCGCTACGGAATAATTTTATTTATCACCTCAGAAGTATTCTTTTTCTTAGGCTTTTTCTGGGCGTTCTATCATTCGAGTCTAGCCCCGGCACCTGAGCTAGGCGGATGCTGACCCCCCACAGGCATCACCACCCTGGACCCCTTTGAAGTACCCCTCCTAAATACAGCAGTTCTACTAGCTTCAGGGGTAACTGTTACTTGAGCCCATCATAGTATCATAGAGGGTCAACGAAAACAAGCAATTCAATCCCTAGCCCTGACAATCCTACTAGGTTTTTACTTCACTTTCTTACAAGCACTAGAGTACTATGAAGCTCCCTTTACCATCGCAGACGGAGTTTATGGGTCAACCTTCTTTGTTGCAACCGGCTTTCATGGACTCCATGTTATTATTGGCTCTACCTTCTTAGCCGTATGTCTCCTCCGCCAGGTACAGTACCACTTTACATCTGACCACCACTTCGGGTTCGAAGCCGCCGCCTGATACTGACATTTTGTAGACGTCGTATGACTATTCCTCTATATCTCCATCTATTGATGAGGCTCCTAATCTTTCTAGTACTAATGTTAGTATAAGTGACTTCCAATTACCCGGTCTTGGTTAAACCCCAAGGAAAGATAATGAACTTAATTATAGTTATATTCACCATCACCTCTGCTCTTTCTGTTATTTTAGCCTTGGTTGCATTCTGGCTCCCTCTAATGAACCCCGATTACGAGAAGCTCTCCCCCTATGAATGCGGCTTTGACCCCCTGGGCTCAGCCCGCCTGCCTTTTTCACTTCGCTTTTTTTTAATCGCAATCTTGTTCCTTTTGTTTGACCTGGAAATCGCCCTCCTCCTCCCCCTACCCTGGGGCGATCAGCTCTCCTCCCCCCTCTTAACCTTCTTCTGAGCATCAGCTGTACTTATTCTTTTAACCCTCGGCCTAAGCTATGAGTGAACACAAGGGGGGCTAGAATGAGCAGAGTAGGCACTTAGTTTAATAAAAACCTTTGATTTCAGCTCAAAAACTTATGGTTTAAGTCCATATTTGCCTGATGACCCCTGTTCACTTTACATTTTCTTCAGCTTTCATCCTTGGTTTAGCAGGCCTGGCCTTCCACCGAACACACCTTCTTTCAGCGCTTCTCTGTTTGGAAGGAATAATATTATCTTTATTTATTGCCCTGGCTCTTTGAACCCTCCAGCTCGATTCAACCAGCTTTGCCTCTTCCCCTATAATTCTTTTAGCATTCTCAGCTTGTGAAGCAAGCGCAGGCCTTGCTCTTCTAGTTGCCACAGCCCGAACACATGGTACTGACCGCCTCCAAAATCTTAACCTCTTACAATGCTAAAAATTTTAACCCCTACTATTTTTCTCCTAGCAACCACATGACTTACCCCCTCAAAACATTTATGATCCTCCTCACTGTTTTATAGCCTCTTGATTGCAGCTACCAGTATCGTATGGCTAGCACTTCCTGCAGAAACAGGCTGGAACTGCCTTAGCCCTTACTTAGCCTCGGATCCACTATCAACTCCTCTTCTTGTCCTCACCTGCTGGCTCCTCCCACTAATAATTCTAGCTAGCCAAAATCATCTTATGCATGAGCCCAAAAGCCGTCAGCGACTCTATATCTCTCTCCTAATCTCCCTCCAAATATTCTTAATTTTAGCATTTAGCGCTACAGAATTAATTATATTTTATGTAATATTTGAAGCCACACTAATCCCGACTTTAATTATTATCACTCGGTGGGGTAACCAAATGGAACGCCTTAATGCAGGAACTTACTTTTTATTTTATACTCTAGCGGGGTCCCTCCCCCTTTTAGTCGCCCTCCTGCTTTTACAAAGCTCAGCGGGGACCTTATCTTTTTTGACAATACCTCATACCCCCTTCGTTACCCTTGCCTCCTGAGGCGACAAGTTTTGGTGAGCAGCATGCCTTATTGCATTTTTGGTAAAAATACCCCTTTATGGGGCCCACCTTTGACTCCCTAAAGCCCACGTAGAGGCCCCCATTGCTGGCTCTATAGTGCTTGCAGCCGTCCTCCTTAAACTGGGGGGCTACGGAATGATGCGAGTTCTGGTTATTCTTGACCCATTAACGAAGGACCTAAGTTATCCTTTTATTATTTTAGCCCTCTGAGGTGTAATTATGGCCGGCTCTATTTGTCTTCGACAAACTGACTTAAAATCTCTAATCGCCTACTCATCAGTAAGCCATATAGGCCTAGTAGCAGCGGGCATCCTCATTCAAACCCCCTGGGGCTTCACCGGGGCACTGATTTTAATGATTGCTCACGGACTCACGTCCTCCGCTTTGTTCTGCTTAGCTAATATCAATTACGAACGAACCCACACTCGAACTATACTTGTAGCACGAGGACTTCAAGTAGTTCTCCCTCTTACAGCCACCTGGTGATTCCTTGCCAGCTTAGCAAATTTAGCCTTACCCCCTCTCCCTAACCTTATAGGGGAACTTATGATTATCTCCTCTTTATTTAACTGATCCCCTTTAACACTGTTCCTTACCGGTACGGGGATGCTTATCACTGCTGGCTACTCACTCCACATGTTCCTAACTACCCAACGTGGACCTCTGACAAGTCACCTCCTATCCTTAGACCCCCTACACTCTCGGGAACACCTCCTCCTCGCACTTCACCTAATCCCGCTCCTTCTACTTGTTATGAAGCCGGAATTGATTTGAGGTTGAGCCTCCTGTAGATATAGTTTAACAAAAACATTAGATTGTGATTCTAAAAAAGGAAGTTAAAACCCTCCTATCCACCGAGAGAGGCTCGACAGCAATGATTACTGCTAATATTCACCCCCCTTTGGTTAAACTCCAAAGCTCACTCGAAAACCCTCAGCTCCTAAAGGATAATAGCATATCCATTGGTCTTAGGAACCAAAAACTCTTGGTGCAACTCCAAGTAGCAGCTATGCAAATACCTTCAATTATCTCTTCATCGGCACTATTAATTATCTTCTGTCTTCTGCTTTATCCAATTTTTACTTCTTTCTCCCCTAGTCCCTTAAAACCTGATTGGGCCGTTACAAAAACAAAAGCGGCCGTCAAAATAGCCTTTCTCATTAGCCTCCTCCCCCTATTTGTGTACTTAAACGAGGGGGCTGAAACAATTGTTACAGCTTGATCTTGAATAAACACATTAACATTCGACATTAATCTCACTTTTAAGTTTGATGCTTACTCATGCATCTTTACCCCTATCGCCTTATATGTCACCTGGTCTATTTTAGAATTTGCATCCTGGTATATGCATTCTGACCCCCAAATGAATCGATTTTTTAAATACCTTTTAATCTTTTTGATTGCTATGATTATCCTTGTCACCGCAAATAATATATCCCAACTATTTATTGGGTGAGAAGGTGTCGGTATTATATCTTTTCTTCTTATCGGCTGGTGGTATGGCCGAGCCGACGCTAATACGGCTGCCCTCCAAGCAGTTATCTACAACCGTGTGGGTGATATCGGCCTAATACTAGCTATAGCATGAATAGTCTCTAACTTAAACTCTTGAGATCTACAACAGGTCTTTACCACTTCAAAAAACCTTGACCTTACCACCCCTCTTTTGGGACTCATCCTTGCCGCCACAGGTAAATCCGCCCAATTCGGCCTACACCCCTGGCTTCCTTCTGCCATAGAAGGCCCTACCCCTGTTTCCGCCCTCCTTCACTCAAGTACTATAGTGGTCGCGGGTATTTTTCTTCTCATTCGACTCAACCCTTTGCTAGAAAATAATCAGTTTGCACTAAGTACATGCCTATGCCTAGGCGCTTTAACCACCCTTTTTACAGCTACCTGTGCTCTGACACAAAACGACATCAAGAAGATTGTGGCATTTTCTACATCTAGTCAGCTTGGCTTAATAATAGTAACTATTGGACTTAATCAACCCCAATTAGCATTTTTTCACATCTGTACTCACGCCTTTTTCAAAGCTATACTTTTCCTCTGCTCCGGGGCAATTATTCATAGTCTAAACGATGAACAAGATATCCGCAAAATAGGGGGCATACATCACCTTACCCCATTTACCTCCTCCTGCTTAACTATCGGTAGCCTAGCACTTACCGGAACCCCTTTTCTAGCAGGCTTTTACTCAAAAGATGCTATTATTGAGGCACTTAACACTTCAAATTTAAACGCCTGAGCCCTTGTCCTAACACTAATTGCCACCTCCTTTACAGCCGTATACAGCCTACGTCTAATTTACTTTGTATCTATAGGCCACCCACGGTTTAGCTCCCACCCCCCAATTAATGAAAACAACCCTGCCGTGGTAAATCCTCTTAAGCGCTTAGCCTCAGGCAGCATCGTAGCAGGTTTACTAATTACCTCTAATCTTCTCCCCTATAAGACCCCCGTTATATCTATACCCCTGACGTTAAAAATCGCAGCTCTCACCATCACTATTTTAGGACTTCTCGTGGCCATTGCACTGGCACAACTGGCCTCAAAACAATATAAACCCACTCCTAAACTAGTTCCCTTTCAATTCTCAAACCTACTTGGGTTTTATCCCAATATTATACATCGTATACCCCCGGTAATCTTGCTTGATTTGGGCCAAACTGCCGCTAATCAAATGATTGACCAAACCTGGTTGGAAAAAATTGGACCTAAAAGTACGCAAACCATTAATATCCCTCTTAGCACTACTACTAGTAATATTCAGCGGGGCATGATTAAAACATACCTATCCCTTTTCTTCTTTACTTCCCTCCTTGCACTCACATTTCTAATATTTAGACCGCTTGAAGCGCCCCTCGACTCATTCCGCGGGTTAACTCTAAAACTACAAATAATGTGAGTAGTAGTACTCAGGCCCCTATAATTAGTAAGAACCCCCCTAACCCATACATTACTGATACACCTCCTGCATCCCCACGCAAGGTGACTAGTTCAAGTAGCTCATCGTTTACACCTCAACTTTCTGTATATCAACTTCCACTCAACGTCCCCCCGGCTAGGCCCACCCCTGCTAAATAGCCTGTTATTAAGCCTATAACCGGTAAACTACCCCACCCTTCAGGATAAGGCTCAGCCGCTAACGCGGCTGAATAGGCAAACACGACTAGTATTCCCCCTAAATAAATTAAGAGTAAGATTAGGGACAGGAATGAGCCCCCATGCCCAACTAAAACCCCACAGCCCATCCCTGCTACTAGTACTAGGCCTAACGCCGCAAAATATGGAGAGGGGTTAGCCGCAACCGCCGCCAACCCAAACACAACCCCAAATAACAATAGATATATTACATAAGTCATAGTTCTTACCAGGATTTTCACCAGGACTCGTGGCTTGAAAAACCACCGTTGTACTTCAACTATAAGAACCTAATGGCCAACCTCCGAAAAACTCACCCCCTCTTGAAAGTTGCAAACGACGCTTTAGTAGACCTCCCAGCACCAGTAAACATCTCTGCTTGATGAAACTTTGGCTCTCTACTAGGACTATGCTTAATTGCTCAGGTCCTTACAGGACTCTTCTTAGCCATACATTACACCTCTGATATTTCCACTGCATTTTCATCCGTGGCTCATATTTGCCGAGATGTTAATTATGGCTGACTAATCCGCAACATGCACGCCAACGGCGCCTCCTTCTTTTTTATCTGCATTTATATGCACATTGGACGAGGCCTTTATTACGGCTCCTATCTATACAAAGAAACTTGAAACGTAGGAGTTATTCTACTGCTACTAGTTATAATAACTGCTTTTGTAGGTTACGTCCTCCCCTGAGGCCAAATGTCTTTTTGGGGCGCCACCGTCATTACAAACTTATTATCAGCAGTACCTTATGTGGGGGCCGCTTTAGTCGAGTGAATTTGGGGAGGCTTTTCAGTTGACAACGCAACTCTAACCCGCTTTTTTGCCTTCCACTTCCTCCTGCCTTTTGTAGTTGCAGCTGCAACTATGGTTCACCTTATCTTTCTTCATCAAACAGGCTCTAATAACCCGACGGGTTTAAATTCTGACGCCGATAAAGTCTCCTTCCACCCTTACTTTTCATATAAGGACCTTCTCGGGTTTGCTTTACTTCTCACAACACTCATCTCCCTTGCATTATTCTCCCCAAATTTACTAGGAGACGCAGAAAACTGTATTCCAGCTAACCCCTTGGTCACCCCTCCCCACATCAAACCCGAATGGTATTTCCTCTTTGCCTACGCCATCCTTCGCTCCCTCCCAAATAAACTTGGAGGCGTACTTGCTCTTTTAGCTTCCATCCTTGTCCTCATACTCGTTCCCATTTTACATACATCGAAGCAACGCGGCCTAACTTTCCGACCTATGACTCAATTTTTATTCTGGCTACTAGTTGCGGACGTAATTATTTTAACCTGAATTGGAGGAATACCAGTTGAGCACCCCTTCATCGTGATTGGCCAAATCGCCTCTTTCCTTTACTTCTTCTTATTCTTAATCCTATCCCCCACCGCAGCAGGGTTAGAAAACAAAATCCTTGGATGATAGAGCACTAGTAGCTCAGAGTAAGAGCGCCGGTCTTGTAAGCCGGATGTCGAGGGTTAAAGTCCCCCCTACTGCTCAAACTCCCGCCCCTAACTCCCAAAGCTAGGATTCTAAATTAAACTATTCTTTGGCCGGAATCTGCCCCCGGTACTAATAGCGCTTCAAATACATCTATGTCTTTACCCCATTCATTTATATTAAACATTTAGAGTAGTGTAAGCCTACATTATACAAGATTGACACATCATTACTTGACCCTATCTTACCATCACAGTATAATGTCCCTACTAACGACATATTATAAAGGTTACCTATAATTTCGTTAAATACGGTCCGAGATTTATTTGCCCTAGCTAAAAACTCATAAGTCGAGTTATACCAGGACTCAACACCTCTGCAAGTCAAAATCGTATGTAGTAAGAACATCGCATCGGTTGATTACTAAATGATCACGGTTATTGATGGTCAGGGACAGAAATCGTGGGGGTCGCTCTACTTGAATTATTCCTGGCATTTGGTTCCTATTTCAGGTTCACTCATTCCAATTTCCTCCCCTCTTTATCGACGCTTACATAAGTTAATGGTGGAGTACATCACCTCATTACCCCACATGCCGGGCGTTCACTCTAATGGGCAGCTGGTATTTTTTTTTTATTTCCTTTCACCTTGCATTTCAGAGTGCAGGCTCAACCTACTATCAAGCGTGTACATTTTCCTCGCATCGGCGTAAGTAATTCAATGATTATAGACTTTGATTTAGCATTTACATAAGTGATATCAAGGACATAAGAAGAAAAAATCAATAGTGATTCCCTTCTTATCCTTAATTCTCGGCTTTTGTCTGTTAAAACCCCCCTTACCCCCCTTAAACTAGTGACATCCTTATCACTCCTGCAAACCCCCTCCGGAAACAGGAAAACCTCTACCAGTTTTTTAGCCTTATCGTAATTTTCACTTGATGACTAGTGATATTACAATAGTGCAAACCTTTCAAGCAGAGAAAAAACCCTACCAGGTTTTTGGCCCTCCACTTGTTTTTGGTGTCTTGTAGTATTGCAATATTGCAAAT